ACTTACGAAGAAGACAAAGATAGCCCAGACTACGAGGATTTTTCTCTTTATACTCATCAAGATAATTGGGAATTGGTAAAACTTAACTTAAAAAAAGAAGAGAAAAATGAAAAAAATGCTTTTTGGTTTGAAAAACCTATTGTAACTTTTCTTTTCGATTATAAACGATGGAATCGACCGTATAGATATATAAAAAATGATCGATTTGAAAATGCTATACGGAATGAAATGTCACAATATTTTTTTTATATATGCCCAAGTGATGGAAAACAAATAATATCTTTTACATATCCACCAAGTTTATCGACTTTTTCAGAAATGATAGAACGCAAAATTTCTTTGTACACGACAGAAAAACTATCCCACGAAGACTTGTATAATTATTGGGTTCATACCAATGAACAAAAAAAATACAACTTGAACAATGAATTGATAAGTCGAATAAAAATTCTAGAAAAAGAGAAGGGATCTCTTGCTTTAGATATGCTAGAAAAAAGGACCAGATTATGCGATGATGAGAATGAACAAGAATACTTGCCAAAAAGGTATGATCCTTTTTTGAATGGACCTTATCGAGGAACAATAAAAAAATGGGGTTCACGTGCAATCATGAACGATTTAATAACTTCCACAGCGAATTCCGTAGAAATGTTTTGGATAAATAAGATTCATGGTCTCTTTCATAATGATTCTCGAGAATTAGAACATCAAAAGAATACGTTTGGCTTTAGCGGGAAATTTTTATTGAATTCGATTGGGAATTCCTTAACCTCAATCGATGAATTATCTTTTGAACACGCACGACGAATTGATTCAGAAAGTCAAGCAAAATCTTTGAAATTTATATTCGATGTAATTTCAACTGATCCAAACGATCTAACAACAATTAGAAGGAAATCTATTGGAATGGAAGAAATCAGTAAAAGGGTTTCTCGTTGGTCATACAAATTGACAAACGATTTAGAAGAAGAGGAAGAAGAAAATGAAGAAGAATCGACGGAAGATCCCGAAATTCGTTCAAGAAAAGGCAAACGCGTGGTTATTTTTACTGATAACGGTCAGAGTACTAATTCCAGTACTAGTAATAATAATACTAGTAATAATAGCACTAATGATGAAGAAGAGGAAGTGGCTTTGATACGTTACTCACAACAATCGGATTTTCGCCGGGGTATAATTAAAGGATCCATGCGTGCTCAAAAACGTAAAACAGTTATTTGGGAAATGTTTCAAGCAAATGTGCATTCTCCACTTTTTTTTGATCGCATAGACAAAATCTTTTTTTTTTCGTTTTTTGATATCTCTAAAATGATTAATCACATTTTTAGGAATTGGGTAGGAGAAAACCCAAAATTGCAAATTTCTTATTTTGAGGAGGAAGAGACAAAAGAAAAGGAGAAAACAAACGAGGAGAAAGAAGAAGAAAATGAACGAATAGCAATATCAGAAGCTTGGGATACCTTTATATTTACTCAAGCAATAAGAGGTTTCATGTTAGTAACCCAATCTTTTCTTAGAAAATACGTTATATTACCCTTATTGATAATAGCTAAAAATATTGGTCGTATGTTATTATTGCAATTCCCCGAATGGTACGAGGATTTGAAGGAATGGAATAAAGAAATGCATGTTAAATGTACCTATAATGGCGTTCAATTATCAGAAACAGAATTTCCCCAAAATTGGTTAACAGACGGCATTCAGATAAAGATTCTATTTCCTTTCTGTCTGAAACCTTGGCGAAGATCTAAAGTACGATCTCATCATAGAAATAGAGATCAGAAAATAAGGAAAAAGGAGAAAAAAGACAATTTTTGTTTTTTAACAGTCTGGGGAAGAGAAGCGGAACTACCTTTTGGGTCTCCCCGAAAACGACCTTCTTTTTTTGAACCCGTTTTTAACGAACTCGAAAAAAAAACGAGAAAAGCGAAAAAGCAATTTTTTCAAGTTATAAGGGTTTTCAAAGAAAGAGGAAAAGGTTTTATAAAAGTTTCAAAAGAAAAAACAAGAATAGTTCTAGTTATAAATCTAATAATGAAAGAACTTGAAAAAGTAAACCCCATTTTCTTATTGAAATTGAGAAAGGTAAAAGTATATGAATCGAATGAAAACGAAAAAGATTCCAATATAAATAATAAGATTATCCGAGAATCGACCATTCGAATTCGATCCGCGAATTGTGTAAATGAAAATTATTCACTCATAGAAACAAAAATGAAAGATCTTGCTAATAAGACAATCACAATTAGGACTCAAATAGAAGGAATCACAAAAGGCAATAAAAAAATAGTTCGAGCTTGTGATGATAAAAGATCGGAATCAAAGAAGGATATTTGGCAAATATTCAAAAGAAAAAATATCCGAGTAATACGTAAATCACATTATTTTATGAAATCCTTCGTTGAAAAAATATACATGGATATATTACTATGTATCATTAAGATTCCAAGGATCAATGCACAACTTTTCTTTGAATCAACAAAAAAAACTATCAACAAATCCATTTCCAACGCGGAAACAAATCAAGAAGGAATTGAGAAAACAAATCAAAATACAATGAACTTTATTTCGACTATAAAAAATCCGTTTTCTAATTTTTCTAATACTAATATTAGTAATCAAAATATTAGGAATAATAATTGTGACTTATCTTCTTTGTCTCAAGCCTATGTATTTTACAAATTATCACAAAATCAATTACTTAACAAGTATCATTTGAAATCTGTACTTCAATATCACCACACCTATCCTTTTCTTAGGGATATAATCAAGAATTATTGTACGACACGAGGAATATTTGATTCCAAATCAAGGCAAAAAAAAATCCATAAGTCTGGAATGAATAAATGGAAAAATTGGTTAAGGGGTCATTATCAATACAATTTATCTCATACCAAGTGGGATCACTTAGTACCGAAAAAATGGCGAAATAGAGTCAATCAATGTCGTACGATTCAAAAGAAAGACTCAATGAAATTAGATTTATATAAAAAAGAAAAAGACCAATTAATTCATTACACGAAACAAAATTACTATGCAGTGGACTCATCGATAAGTCAAAAAGAAAAATGGAAAAAACATTACGGATATGATCTTTTGTCATATAAATATATAAATTATGGGAATAGTAAGGACTCGTATATTTCTGGATCAACATTACAAGTAGAGGACAAAAAAATTCCATATAATTTCAATACAAATACACTGAAATCCGAATCATTTTATAGATTGATAAGTATATCTATTAGTGATTATCTAGAAAAAAGATCTATTATTGATATGGACAAAAATATGGATAGAAAATTTTTTGATTGTAGAATTCTCCATTTTTGTCTTAGAAATAATATCGATATTGAGACCTGGGCCAATACGCATACCGGCACCAAGATTCATAAAAATGCTAAAACGGAAACTCAAAATTATCAAAAATTGGAAAAAAAGGATCCTTTTTCTTTTACGATTCATCACAAAATCAACCCATCCAATCAAAAAAATATTTTTTTTGATTGGATAGGAATGAATCAAGAAAGGTTATATCATACCATATCAAATTTAGAACCTTGGTTTTTCCCAGAATTTGTACTACTTTTTGATGTGTATAAGATTAACCCGTGGATCATACCAATAAAATTACTTATTTTTCATTTATATGAAAAAAATATTTCTATATTAGCTAATCAAAAAGAATATCTTGAATTAGAAAATTCCAACCAAAAAAAAAACAAACAAGAAGGTCAAGGAGATTTTGTATCAGATCTACGAAAACAAAACAAAAAGAAAAATCTTGAAGAAGATTACACGGGAGCAGACATTAAAAAAGGTAGAAAGAAAAAACAATTCAAGAGCAAGAAAGAAGAAGAACTGGATTTCTTCCTGAAAAAATATTTTCTTTTTCAATTAAGGTGGGATGATTCCTTGAATCAAAGAATGATCAATAATATCAAGGTATATTGTCTCCTACTTAGACTGATAGATCCAAGAGAAATTGCTATATCCTCAATTCAAAGAGGAGAGATGCATCTGGATGTAATGTGGATTCAGAAAGACCTAACTCTTACAGAATTGATAAAAAGAGGAATATTTATTATCGAACCAATTCGTTTATCTATGAAAAAGGATGGAAAATCTATTATATATCAAACCATAGGTATTTCATTGGTTGATAAGAATAAGCGCCAAACTAATGGAAAATGCATAATAAAAAGCGGATATGTTGAAAAAAAGAATTTTGATGAATCCATTGCACAACACAGCAATATGCTTGTGAATAGAAACAGAAATCATTTTGATTTCCTTGTTCCCGAAAATATTCTATCTCCCAGACGTCGTAGAGAATTTCGAATTTTAATTTGTTTCAATTCCCGGAATTGGAATGTTGTGAATCGAAATCCACTATTTTGCAATCAAAACAACATAAAAAACTGGGGACAATTTTTAAACGGGGAAAAGCATCTTAATACAGATGCAAATAAATTCATTAAATTCAAATCGTTTCTTTGGCCCAATTATCGATTAGAAGATTTAGCTTGTATGAATCGTTATTGGTTTGATACCAATAACGGTAGTCATTTCAGTATGTCAAGAATACATATGTATCCACGATTCAGAATTAGTTAATAGTATATTTCCTATATATCTATCGCATGCCATATTCGGTGGATAAAAACCGAAAGATATACACATACACCATGTTACATTCTAATAAATGTATCATCCCTTTCTATCCAAATCAAATTACAAATTTGATTTGGATAAATTTGGATAAAATTAATATAAATTTAAAGTAGTGTATATGAAGAAATCAAAATTTTTTTGTACTAGATTCAAATAACTGGAACTAACTGGTATAATAATAATAATTATTTTTCCTGATCGGTAAAATCCACAGAAAAGAAAAAAATAGAAAAATTGGTTTTTTATGGTCAAAAATTCATTCATCTTAGCTATTCGACAAGAAAAAGAAAAAAATTGCGGATCTGTTGAATTTCAAGTATTCAGTTTTACGGATAAGATACGGAGACTCACTTCACATTTGGAATTACATAAAAGAGATTTTTTATCACAAAGGGGCCTACGGAAAATTCTGGGAAAACGTCAACGGCTACTGGATTATTTGTCAAAGAAAAATAGAGTACGTTATAAGAAATTAATTGGTCAATTAGGTATTCGGGAGTCAAAAACTCGTTAATTTTAAGGTTGGTTTGCATTTTTTTCTTTAGTTATTAGTAGTTATTCAATTTTTCATTTTGATGAACTTCGTTTGATAAATTCATGGAATAATGAATTAAGGAAGAAAAGATATGACTGTACCGGCTACAAGAAAAGATCTCATGATAGTTAATATGGGTCCTCATCATCCATCAATGCATGGTGTTCTTCGACTGATCGTTACTCTTGATGGTGAAGATGTTATTGACTGTGAACCCGTATTGGGTTATTTACACAGAGGGATGGAAAAAATAGCAGAAAATCGAACAATTATACAATATTTGCCTTATGTAACACGGTGGGATTATTTAGCCACTATGTTCACAGAAGCAATAACAGTAAATGCACCAGAACGATTGGAAAGTGTTCAAGTACCTAAAAGAGCCAGTTACATTAGAGTCATTATGCTGGAATTGAGTCGTATAGCTTCTCATTTATTATGGCTTGGGCCCTTTATGGCGGATATCGGCGCACAGACTCCCTTTTTCTATATTTTCAGAGAAAGGGAATTGTTATATGATCTATTCGAAGCTGCTACGGGTATGCGAATGATGCATAATTATTTCCGTATTGGGGGGGTTGCTGCTGATCTGCCTTATGGCTGGATAGATAAATGTTTGGATTTCTGTGATTATTCTTTAACAGGAATTGCTGAATATCAAAAACTTATTACACGGAATCCCATTTTTTTGGAACGAGTTGAAGGAGTGGGCATTATTGGTGGAGAAGAAGCAATAAATTGGGGTTTATCAGGGCCGATGTTACGTGCTTCTGGAATACAATGGGATCTTCGTAAAGTTGATAGTTATGAGTGTTACAATAAATTCGATTGGGAAGTCCAATGGCAAAAAGAAGGAGATTCACTAGCTCGTTATTTAGTCCGAATCGGTGAAATAAAGGAATCTATAAAAATTATTCAACAGGCTCTAGAAGGAATTCCTGGGGGACCCTATGAAAATTTAGAAGTCCGGCGCTTTGATAGAGCAAAAAATGTCGAATGGACTAATTTTGAATATAGATTTATTACTAAAAAACTTTCGCCCAATTTTGAATTGTCGAAACAAGAACTTTATGTAAGAGTAGAAGCCCCAAAAGGAGAATTAGGAATTTATTTGATAGGAGATAGTAGTGTTTTCCCCTGGAGATGGAAAATTCGCCCACCTGGTTTTGTCAATTTGCAAATTCTCCCTCAATTAGTTAAAAGAATGAAATTGGCCGATATCATGACGATACTAGGCAGTATAGATATCATTATGGGAGAAGTTGATCGTTGAAATGATAATTGATACGACAGAAGTAGAAGTACAAGCTATCCATTCTTTTTCTAGATTGGAATCCTTAAAAGAAGTTTATGGACTCATATGGATCTTTGTTCCCATTTTAACCCTTCTATTAGGAATCACAATAGGGGTCCTAGTAATTGTGTGGTTAGAAAGAGAAATATCCGCAGCAATACAACAACGTATTGGGCCTGAATATGCCGGTCCGTTGGGGATTCTTCAAGCTCTAGCAGATGGGACCAAATTACTTTTTAAAGAGGACCTACTTCCATCTAGAGGAGATATTCGTTTGTTTAGCGTGGGACCGTCTATAGCGGTCATATCAGTTCTACTAAGTTATTTAGTAATTCCTTTTGGATATCGCCTTATTTTAGCCGATCTCAGTATAGGTGTTTTTTTATGGATCTCCATTTCAAGTATTGCTCCTATTGGACTTCTTATGTCAGGATATGGATCGAACAATAAATATTCCTTTTTAGGTGGTCTACGGGCTGCTGCTCAATCTATTAGTTATGAAATACCATTAACTCTATGTGTATTATCAATATCTCTACGTGTGATTCGTTGGAACATGATTATTTTCCTTTCTCTCTAGAAATAAAGTAAGGAGGTTGAATATATTGAATGGATATTTTCATTTTTTATTCATCATTAGGGTTGATGAGTTAAACTAGATAGTTATATGAGTAAAATCAAACTGCTTAGAAATTTGCAGTAAGAAGAGAAAATCTCATTCCCTATGTACAAGAATATAAACATAAGCAGTATATAAACTGTTTACCCCAAGATTAAGATTCTTTGACTAATTCTCATATCTTGAAGCGGGTACAAAAGATCAACGTATGGGGGTTCTACTACTTTTTTATATGTATTACCATACGGGGGATCAATCAAAAATCAGTGAACAGTTAGGAACACCAAGGTACAAAAAAGATTAGTAATGGAGATAATATAAGGTATCAAAAAACGGTATTTTTATATAAAACTTTGGATAAAACGAATCATAATGGGGACTTTAAGTTGGTAGAAATGACCAAGCAGCACTTCCCCACGATTCCGATCTAGAGTATGCTCCTATTCACTGATTAAAGAAATGACTATCAAAAACGAATTAATCCTTTATTTTTTTTTTCAGAGTACCCCCCCTCTTAGAAAGAAGAACAGGAACAAAAGAAATAGAATTCCAAAATAGAATGAGAAAAATGAATAAATAATAATGCAAAAGATCTTTATTTATTATTTTCCCCATCCATATCTATACATAATATATAGAATTCTTATCATGAATTTTGAATTAATACCCAATTCTTTCTTTATAGAACATATTTATTGATATAACGAGTATTTTATTAAAAGATTAAGTTATTACCAAACAAAGAGAAATTCAAATTGTAATGGATAAGATCAATTCGGAAGCACCTTTTCTATTTGAGCAGACGGAATTTCATTGGTCTAATTTTTGGCTTCCCGATGTATATTTACCATCCAAATAAGGATGGAGATAATATCGAGCAAGTCCTTACATTTATTTGTGGCCATAGAGGAGCCGTATGAAGCCGAGGTCTCATGTACGGTTTTGAAATAGCGATGCGAGCAGTGATGTTATTATCGACTATGATTATCTAACAGTTTAAGTACAGTTGATATAGTTGAGGCGCAGTCAAAATATGGATTTTTGGGGTGGAATCTGTGGCGTCAGCCTATTGGGTTTGTTGTTTTTCTAATTTCTTCTCTAGCAGAATGTGAAAGATTACCCTTCGATTTACCAGAAGCAGAGGAAGAATTAGTAGCAGGTTATCAAACAGAATATTCAGGTATCAAATACGCTTTATTTTACCTTGCTTCTTACCTAAATTTATTAGTTTCTTCATTATTTATAACAGCTCTTTACTTAGGTGGGTGGAATTTCTCTATTCCGTATATATCTATTCCTGAACTTTTCGGAATAAATCAAATGGATGGAGTCTTTGGAACGACAATTGGGATATTTATTACATTAGCTAAAGCTTATTTGTTTCTGTTCATTCCTATCGCAGCAAGATGGACTTTACCTAGAATGAGAATGGACCAGTTATTAAATCTTGGATGGAAATTTCTTTTACCTATTTCCCTGGGTAATCTATTATTGACAACTTCTTCCCAACTTGTTTCACTATAAATACTATAAAATAATAGAATAAGATAACGATATTCTAGATTCATAATCGATCTCAAACAAGAGAAAGAAACATCAATTTATTCACGGAGATCCACAATATGTTCCCTATGGTAACCGGGTTCATAAATTATGGTCAACAAACAATACGAGCAGCAAGGTACATTGGTCAAAGTTTCATAATTACCTTATCCCATACAAATCGTTTACCTGTAACTATTCAATATCCTTATGAAAAATCGATCACATCAGAACGTTTCCGTGGTCGAATCCACTTTGAATTTGATAAATGTATTGCTTGTGAAGTATGTGTTCGTGTATGTCCCATAGATCTACCCGTTGTTGATTGGAAATTTGAAAAAAATATTAAAAAGAAACAATTGCTTAATTATAGTATTGATTTTGGGGTCTGTATATTTTGTGGTAACTGTGTCGAGTATTGTCCAACAAACTGTTTATCAATGACTGAAGAATATGAACTTTCTACTTATGATCGTCACGAATTGAATTATAATCAAATTGCTTTGGGTCGGTTACCAATGCCAGTAATTGGAGATTACACAATTCAAACAGTTATGAATTCGACTCAAATCAAAAGAGACAAGGATAACCTCCTTGATTCAAGAACGGTTACTGATTACTAAGATTTCCTTCAGAAATTACAAATAATAACTATTGATTGTTGAGAATCACTCTTTGTTTTAAACTGAGAATATGGTTTAGTGATGATTTTCAAATAGAAAATTCCAACTATTCTTTTCTTTTTTCTTTTAGATAAAAATAGAAAATAGATAAAAAGGAAAGTAGGATTGGCCAATAACTTTATCTATATCTACATTAATCCATATTAAGATTGAATTCAATTAGGAACTCATCATATACAAGAAAAAAAAAAAATAAAGGTAACACCCTTTTATTTCCTGGACTATTTAGTAAGGTCATGAAATATTTCGACTTATTTATCTGTTATACATAATGGATTTACCTGGACCAATACACGATATACTTGTAGTATTTCTGGGATTAGTTCTTATATTAGGAGGTCTAGGAGTAGTATTATTTACCAATCCAATTTATTCTGCCTTTTCATTGGGATTGGTTCTTGTTTGTATATCCTTATTCTATATTCTATCAAACTCCTATTTTGTAGCTGCCGCACAGCTCCTTATTTATGTAGGAGCCATAAATGTCTTAATCATATTTGCTGTTATGTTCATGAATGGTTCAGAATATTCGAACGATTCCTATTTTTGGACTGTTGGGGATGGAGTCACTTCACTGGTTTGTATAAGTATTCTTTTTTCACTAATTACTACTATCTTAGATACGTCATGGTACGGAATTATTTGGACTACAAGATCAAATCAGATTATAGAACAGGACCTTATTAGTAACGTTCAACAAATTGGAATTCATTTATCAACCGATTTTTATCTTCCATTTGAACTCATTTCTATAATTCTTTTAGTTTCTTTGATAGGTGCAATTACTATGGCTCGTCAATAAGAAATCCTTAGAATTAATACAATTATTAGAAATTCGAAATCCAATGAAAAAAGAAAAGTTTTTCATTTAATCTACTGCTGATACCCTCTTTTTTCTGTAATTACTCGATTATGGTCAATCAAATCGGTTGAATTGTTGTTCATATTGAAATGAATCGAGATTCATGAGGAGTTAGCCAATGATGTTTGAACATATACTTTTTTTGAGCGTCTACTTATTTTCTATCGGTATCTATGGATTGATCACAAGTCGAAACATGGTTAGAGCACTTATGTGTCTTGAGCTTATACTAAATTCGGTTAATATAAATCTCGTAACATTTTCTAATATATTTGATAGTCGCCAATTAAAAGGAGACATTTTCTCAATCTTTGTTATAGCCATTGCGGCTGCGGAAGCAGCTATTGGGCTAGCTATTGTTTCGTCGATTTATCGTAACAGAAAATCAACTCGTATCAATCAATCAAATTTGTTGAATAATTAGTCATAACTATCATATAAATATAAATAAAGACATAAATAATATAATAAAATAATATAAATAAAATATAGATATAAATTATTTCATTTTTTATTCTTTATTTTTATAGTAATATGTATAGTAATATATTTTTATATTACTATTGAAATATTGATGATCTGTTGGCCAATGTCAATGTGAAGTCATATGTGTGACTTGTATAATCATGGTTGTTGAAACGGAAATCAAAGTCTCTTGGTCCTTTCTCATGAACAGATTTAGAAATATATTGATTTTTAACATTAGATTTTTTTGAGAAACCATTGATTCGTCTGGTGTCTACAATACAATATAAATATATAATTCATTTCCTCCTGATTTTACTTTACCAGATCGAAAATTTTTTATGTTCAAAACTGGAATTTATAGACCCAATGTCACATTCAGTAAAAATTTATGATACATGTATAGGGTGTACTCAATGTGTACGAGCCTGCCCCACAGATGTATTGGAAATGATACCTTGGGACGGATGTAAAGCTAAGCAAATTGCTTCCGCGCCAAGAACCGAGGACTGTGTAGGTTGTAAGAGATGTGAATCCGCCTGTCCAACAGATTTTTTGAGTGTCCGCGTTTATTTATGGCATGAAACAACTCGCAGCATGGGTCTATCTTATTGATACGTTATAAAAAATTCCACTTGAATCATTTGATTCCTTTTTACCGACAAAAACCCGTACTCGAGAAAATATATTATTCCGAGCACGGGTTTTTTGGTCAAAATGCATCTTGTCTTTATCACGAGTTATTTCCCTTGGTTAACACTACTTGTAGTTTTGCCGATATTCGCGGGTTCTTCAATTTTCTTTCTTCCTCATAGGGGGAATAAGGTATTTAGGCTGTATACTATATGTATATGCTTATTAGAGCTCCTTCTAACAACCCATGTGTTCTGTTATCATTTCCAATTGGATGATCCATTGATTCAATTGGAGGAGGATTTTAAATGGATAAATATTTTTGATTTTCACTGGAGACTGGGAATCGATGGACTTTCCATAGGACCTATTTTACTGACAGGATTTATCACTACTTTAGCCACTTTAGCAGCTTGGCCTGTTACTCGAAATTCGCAATTGTTCTATTTCCTGATGTTAGCAATGTACAGTGGTCAAATAGGATTATTTTCTTCTCGAGACCTTTTACTTTTTTTTCTCATGTGGGAGTTAGAATTAATTCCTGTTTACTTACTTTTATCCATGTGGGGAGGAAAGAAGCGTTTGTACTCAGCTACAAAGTTTATTTTGTACACTGCAGGGGGTTCCATTTTTCTTTTAATAGGAGTTCTAGGTATGGGTTTATATGGTTCCAATGAACCGATATTGGATTTTGAAAGATTAGCTAATCAGTCATATCCTGTGACATTAGAAATAATATTATATTTGGGCTTCCTTATTGCTTATGCTGTCAAATCGCCGATTATACCCCTACATACATGGCTACCAGATACCCATGGGGAAGCGCATTACAGTACATGTATGCTTCTAGCTGGAATCTTATTAAAAATGGGGGCATATGGATTGATTCGGATCAATATGGAATTATTACCGCACGCCCACTCTATATTTTCTCCCTGGTTGGTGATAATAGGGACAATACAAATAATCTATGCAGCTTCAACCTCTCTTGGTCAACGCAATTTAAAAAAGAGAATAGCCTATTCTTCTGTATCTCACATGGGTTTCATAATTATAGGAATTGGTTCTATAACCGACATGGGGCTCAACGGAGCCATTTTACAAATACTCTCTCATGGATTTATTGGTGCTGCACTTTTTTTCTTGGTAGGAACGAGTTGTGATAGAATACGTCTTGTTTATCTCGACGAAATGGGGGGGATATCCATCCCAATGCCAAAAATATTTACCATGTTTAGTAGTTTCTCGATGGCTTCTCTTGCATTGCCAGGAATGAGTGGTTTTGTTGCAGAATTAGTAGTATTTTTTGGAATAATTACCAGTCCAAAATATCTTTTAATGCCCAAAATACTAATTACCTTTGTAATGGCAATTGGAATGATATTAACTCCTATTTATTTATTATCTATGTTACGTCAGATGTTTTATGGATACAAACTATTCAATGTTCCAAACTCCAATTTTGTGGATTCTGGACCACGAGAACTATTTGTTTCAATCTGTATCTTTTTACCCGTAATAGGGATTGGTATTTATCCTGATTTTGTTCTTTCGCTATCAGTTGACAAGGTACAAGCTATCCTATCTAATTATTTTCATAGATAGTTTTCATTAATTAGATAGAAAACAAAGTCTTAGAGTTTTTAATTTGAAGATTTTTGAGCTGTACAACACAAAAAAATAAAGTTAATTAGAATTATAAAATTATAATAAGATATATTCCGAGTTTTTGAGAACCATTTGAATCAAGGAATCATTCAAATGGTTCTCAAAAACCTGCGCAAACTTTATATTACGTATAGTACGGGGGTCTTATGTATTCCTCATGGAATTTATTCAATTAGATGTTAATGTGAATGAACCATAACTATGTAGACCTATTCCTAATAGATTGATCCCAAAATAGCATATCCAAATTATAAGAAATCCTATAGACGCTACAAGTGACGAATTCGTACCTTGCAAACTTTGATTTGTTCTAGTATGTGAATAAATCGCGAATATGGTCCAAGTAATAAATGCCCAAGTTTCTTTGGGGTCCCAATTCCAATAAGATCCCCATGCCTCGTTAGCCCATACTGCTCCAGAAAGAATACCTATGGTTAAAAAGGTAAACCCTAAACTAATGACACGATAACTCCAATAATCCAAACGCCGAGTTAATTGATATTTGTAATAATTTCGAAATGGAACAAAAGAATGAAAATTAAAAACATTTTTTTTTTTGTTCAAGTATTCGATTTTGTCAAAGAAAAATGACTTAATTTTAATTAAGAAAATTTTTCTTTGACAAAAAATATCGACGTTTTTACGAAATGTAATGACTAGAAAAGCGACTGATAATAACGACCCACATAAAAGAGCTGCATAGCTCAATAACATCATACTTACGTGCATCATTAACCACTGAGATTGTAGAGCAGGTACTAATCTTGACGATTGATGCATTTCACTTGAAAGACCCGATGTGGCGAAACCTTGGGTAAAAATGGCACTTGGGGCGGTTATTGCGCTTAAATCATTTTTATGATTCCATATCTTGGAAATTAGATGAATAATGGAAAAACTCCACGAAAGGAAGATTAAAGACTCGTATAAATTACTTAATGGAAAATGTCTCGAAGAAATCCAACGAGTAACTAATAATCCTGTTATAGAAAAAAAAGTAACTATCATTCCTTTTTCCGACGAATCACGCAACCCTATGATTTCGTGTACTAATAGGGTCATCAAATGAATCGTAATCACAATTGAAATGATCGAAAAAGAGAGATGAGTTAATATATGTTCTAAAGTCACAAATATCATACATAAAAAAGGTCCCATTACAGAATGGAAATCGGGAATTAAATACATTATAGGATCCATTGTATCTTTTTTACAGTATGCCGCCACTCGGACTCGAACCGAGATGCTCTAGCACTGCTTCCTAAGAGCAGCGTGTCTACCGATTTCACCATAGCGGCTTACTTGAAATAATAATAATCAATTCATGTTGAATCGTCTAGATCTAGATTCAAGGATTCAATATAGTTTAGGAAATATTAGAACTGATAAATAAGTTTAAATTCATCTTTGAATTTTCAATAATTTTTACTTAGGTTAGTATCATCGTAGGTTCAGTTTTAAGAATCAACTTTTACGTATTATCTGTATATTAAGTTCTCCCGGAACACTTGTAACTTGAAATACAAATTTTGTTTTCAGTCGAAACAGAAACTAAGAATTGTGAATTGTCCTCTTTTTATATTTTTTATTTATTTTGAATTGAATCCACGAAATCAGATAAATGAAAAACAAATTGTCAAAGAGATTTTTTTTCTAAACGAACAAAAAAAAATAAATAGGATTTCATATGTATCACAATTCAATTACAAAATTGAAGTAATTTTTCTAACAATTTTGATACTTTTCTTAGTATCATTAAGTATTAATTAATTAATTTAAATATATTTAAATATGTAATATAAAATTAATATAATACTTTTTGTTGTTTGTTGTATACATAATTTCTAAATAAAATTATGATAATATTTATGAAACCAACTTGGTCTTGAGTTAGGCATATAATAAAACAAAAGAGTTTCAACATCCATCACAATTTTCTTTTCACAACGGAAAAATAGAATGAACAAAGATTTTTCCATTGTGAAAAGAAAATGAATAGGAAAAAAACATCTCACGAATTAATAAATAGATTCTAATAAAAACTAGAATGAAAAAAAGATAATGATACTTAGAACCGACAGATAGAGAAATTCTTATTCTACATATAATAGCAGCTAGTTCTAACTAATATTGTATTGAGTTCAATACATCAATACATTTAGTTAAAGGAAATTATTCATATTCCAAAATTGGAAATTCTTCTAGCCATGGAAATTCCGATTATTCCAAGATTTTCTTATTTGTTTGTCGCACAAAAAAACTTTTTGAATCTCCAGTAGAAACTGACTTTGCTAAAGAAAAAGCTTTTATTGCAGCTAAATATCCTTTTTTCTTCCAAATATTTCTACGAATACGTTTTTTTGATATAGAAGTACGTTTTTTTGGAACTGCCATTCAAAAAAAAAAGAGTTACTAATTTTTATTGTTGTATGTGAAAGACATGTATTGCTCAAAATAGATCGTTCTTTTTAGTCATTTTCTATACTTAACTTAATTTCGTCGATAATAGTTTTTTCATAACATACAATACAAATATATTATTTATATATTTATATATAAATATATGTATAACATGCATGTCACATATATAACAATGTCACATATTAACACACTAGGCAAAAAAATAGAAGAAAGGGGGGGGGGGAAATTCTAAAAGGAATTTTTATGATTATTAGTTTGGAATTGAATAAGCTCATATTGCCGTGTCTATAATTGAAATTCAAACTTAAACTACAATTAGTGGTTAATATGTTAAACAAGACATTTTATTACCTAAGAAGGAGAACCTCAATTTTTAGTTTTTTTTTTCAGTTCTATACGAAATAAAGAGTATTATAATATTTCTGATACTTTCTTATTGGATTGTAATCCAATCAATTAGTTCCGCAATGGGTTAGGTAATTACTACAAATAAAATCACTAGAATAACTAGGTCTTTTTTTTTTTTTAGTTGATTTATTGAGGCATACTATGATTTATATTCTACTGTTTTGGTATAATTGTTTTTACTTACTATACTATAGTATATGATATGATTAGTATATGATATGATTAGTATATGATATGATTACATATTGCCAGAATAGGATGGTAGTATAGTCGTAGAATGATTCAAAATCTCATATTTCCCATTTTTTTTTATGGAACATACATATAAATATGCATGGATAATACCCTTTCTTCCATTTCCAGTTACTATGTTAATAGGCTTTGGACTTCTGCTTATTCCGACAGCAACAAAAAATATTCGTCGTATGTGGGCTTTTCCGAGTGTTTTGATGCTAAGTATAGCTATGGCATTTTCGGCCAATCTATCCATTCAGCAAATAAATGGAAATTTTATCTATCAATATCTATGGTCTTGGACCGTCAATAATGATTTTTCTTTAGAGTTCGGACACTTGATCGATCCACTTACTTCTATTATGTCAATATTAATAACTACTGTTGGAATCATGGTTCTTATTTATAGTGACAATTATATGTCTCACGATCAAGGATATTTGAGATTTTTTGCCTATATGAGTTTTTTCAATAGTTCTATGTTAGGATTAGTTACTAGTTCCAATTTGATACAAATTTATATTTTTTGGGAACTTGTAGGAATGTGTTCCTATTTATTAATAGGTTTTTGGTTCACACGACCGAGTGCGGCAAGTGCTTGCCAAAAAGCTTTTGTAACCAATCGTATAGGGGATTTTGGTTTATTATTAGGAATTTTAGGACTTTATTGGATAACTGGTAGTTTAGAATTTCGGGATTTGTTCGAAATAGTTAATAACTTGGTTCATCATAATGGAGTAAATTCCTTATTTGCTACTCTGTGTGCTTCTTTTTTATTCGTTGGTGCAGTTGCTAAATCCGCACAATTCCCCCTTCACATATGGTTACCTGATGCTATGGAAGGACCCACTCCCATTTCTGCTCTTATACATGCTGCTACTATGGTAGCAGCGGGAATTTTTCTTGTAGCTCGGCTTCTTCCTCTTTTCATAGTTATACCTTCCATAATGAATATCATTTCTTCAATAGGCATAATAACAGTACTATTAGGAGCTACTTTGGCTCTTGCTCAAAGAGACATTAAAAGAAGTTTAGCTTACTCGACAATGTCTCAATTGGGTTATATTATGTTAGCTCTGGGTATAGGTTCTTATCGAGCCGCTTTATTCCATTTGATCACTCATGCCTATTCGAAAGCTTTATTGTTTTTGGGATCCGGATCAATTATTCATTCAATGGAACCCATTGTTGGATATTCACCAGATAAAAGTCAAAATATGGTTCTTATGGGCGGTTTAACAAAATATGTTCCAATTACAAGAATTACCTTTTTATTAGGTACACTCTCCCTTTGTGGTATTCCGCCTCTTGCTTGTTTTTGGTCCAAAGATGAAATTCTTAATGATAGTTGGTTGTATTCACCAACTTTCGCAATAATAGCTTCCTTTACAGCGGGATTAACCACATTTTATATGTTTCGGATGTATTTACTTACCTTTGATGGACATTTGCGCATTCATTT